GTTAATGTAGCTTAAATATTTGTAAAGCAAGACACTGAAAATGTCTAGATGGACTTAACTAACCCCATTGACATTAAAGGTTTGGTCCCAGCCTTTCTATTAGTTCTAAACAGACTTACACATGCAAGCATCTACACCCCGGTGAGAACACCCTCTAAATCATCAAGGATCAAAAGGAGTGGGTATCAAGCACGCTAACAATAGCAGCTTACGACGCCTCGCTTAGCCACACCCCCACGGGACACAGCAGTGATAAAAATTAAGCCATGAACGAAAGTTTGACTAAGTCATGTTTACAAGGGTTGGTAAACTTCGTGCCAGCCACCGCGGTCATACGATTAACCCAAATTAATAGGAATACGGCGTAAAGAGTGTTAAGGAGTTACATAAAATAAAGTCAAGCCTTAATTAAGCTGTAAAAAGCCCTAATTAAAACTAAGCCAAACTACGAAAGTGACTTTAATATAATCTGATTACACGACAGCTAAGATCCAAACTGGGATTAGATACCCCACTATGCTTAGCCATAAACTCCAATAGTCGCGAAACAAGACTACTCGCCAGAGTACTACTAGCAACAGCCTAAAACTCAAAGGACTTGGCGGTGCTTCATACCCCCCTAGAGGAGCCTGTTCTATAAACGATAAACCCCGATCAACCTCACCAACCCTTGCTACTACAGTCTATATACCGCCATCTTCAGCAAACCCCAAAGGGAACGAAAGTAAGCATAAACATCCCACATAAAAACGTTAGGTCAAGGTGTAACCTATGGGTTGGGAAGAAATGGGCTACATTTTCTATATTAAGAACATTCCTTATACTCACACGAAAGTTTTTATGAAACTTAAAAACCAAAGGAGGATTTAGCAGTAAATCAAGAGCAGAGTGCTTGATTGAATAAGGCCATGGAGCACGCACACACCGCCCGTCACCCTCCTCAAGTACCCTAGCAAAGCCCCAGTTCGTTAACCCCCGCTAAGCAATCATACGAGAGGAGACAAGTCGTAACAAGGTAAGCATACCGGAAGGTGTGCTTGGACAAACCAAGATATAGCTTAAACAAAGCATCTAGTTTACACCTAGAAGATTCCACACTCTGTGTATATCTTGAACCAGTTCTAGCCCACACCCTCCCCACTTCTACTACTACAAACCAATCAAATAAAACATTCACCATACACTTTAAAGTATAGGAGATAGAAATTTAATTACCAGTGGCGCTATAGAGATAGTACCGTAAGGGAAAGATGAAAGAAAACCTAAAAGTAATAAAAAGCAAAGCTTACCCCTTGTACCTTTTGCATAATGACTTAACTAGTAATAACTTAGCAAAGAGACCTTAAGTTAAATTACCCGAAACCAGACGAGCTACTTACGAGCAGTATTTAGAACGAACTCATCTATGTGGCAAAATAGTGAGAAGACTTATAAGTAGAGGTGAAAAGCCTAACGAGCCTGGTGATAGCTGGTTGTCCATGAAAAGAATCTCAGTTCAACGTTAAATAATACTAATAAGCCATGCCAAGCCTCAACGTATATTTAATTGTTAGTCTAAAAAGGTACAGCTTTTTAGAAATGGGTACAACCTTGACTAGAGAGTAAAACAAACATACACCATAGTTGGCTTAAAAGCAGCCATCAATTAAGAAAGCGTTCAAGCTCAACAACAAAACAATGTTTTAATCCCAACATTAAACAAATCAACTCCTAACCTAATTACTGGACTAATCTATACAAATATAGAAGCAATACTGTTAACATGAGTAACAAGAAATTTTTCTCCTTGCACAAGCTTACATCAGTAACTGATAGTACACTGATAATTAACAGCAAATAAATAAAACCCAACACTAAACCATTTATTTAAGCACTGTTAACCCAACACAGGCGTGCATTAAGGAAAGATTAAAAAAAGTAAAAGGAACTCGGCAAACACAAACCCCGCCTGTTTACCAAAAACATCACCTCTAGCATAACCAGTATTAGAGGCACTGCCTGCCCGGTGACAACAGTTAAACGGCCGCGGTATCCTGACCGTGCAAAGGTAGCATAATCACTTGTTCTCTAATTAAGGACTTGTATGAATGGCCACACGAGGGTTTTACTGTCTCTTACTTTTAATCAGTGAAATTGACCTCCCCGTGAAGAGGCGGGGATAATAAAATAAGACGAGAAGACCCTATGGAGCTTCAATTAATCAACCCAAAAATCACAACCTTAAACCACCAAGGGATAGCAAAACTTTACATGGGCTGACAATTTCGGTTGGGGTGACCTCGGAGCACAAAAAACCCTCCGAGTGATTAAAGCCTAGGCCCACCAGCCAAAGCATAGTATCACTTATTGATCCAATCTTTTGATCAACGGAACAAGTTACCCTAGGGATAACAGCGCAATCCTATTCTAGAGTCCATATCGACAATAGGGTTTACGACCTCGATGTTGGATCAGGACATCCTAATGGTGCAGCCGCTATTAAGGGTTCGTTTGTTCAACGTTAAAGTCCTACGTGATCTGAGTTCAGACCGGAGCAATCCAGGTCGGTTTCTATCTATTACGCATTTCTCCCAGTACGAAAGGACAAGAGAAATAAGGCCAACTTCAAACAAGCGCCTTCAAATAATTAATGATCCAGTCTTAACTTAATAATTAAGCGCAAACAAACCTGCCCAAGACCAGGGCCTTGTTGAGGTGGCAGAGTTCGGTAATTGCATAAAACTTAAACTTTTACACCCAGAGGTTCAAATCCTCTCCCCAACAAAATGTTTATAATTAACATCCTAACACTTATCCTCCCCATCCTCCTGGCCGTAGCATTCCTAACACTAGTAGAACGCAAAATCCTAGGCTACATGCAATTCCGAAAAGGACCAAACATCGTAGGCCCACATGGCCTGCTCCAACCATTCGCTGATGCAATCAAACTATTCACCAAAGAACCCCTACGACCAGCCACATCCTCCACTACCATGTTCATTATTGCACCCGTACTAGCCCTGACCCTAGCCCTCACCATGTGAAGCCCCTTACCCATGCCTTACCCCCTCATCAATATAAACCTAGGAGTATTATTTATATTAGCAATATCCAGCCTAGCCGTCTACTCCATCCTATGATCCGGCTGAGCCTCCAACTCGAAGTACGCACTAATTGGAGCCTTACGAGCAGTAGCACAAACAATTTCATATGAAGTAACATTAGCCATTATCCTCCTATCTGTACTCCTAATAAACGGTTCCTTCACCCTATCAACACTAGCCACAACACAAGAACATCTATGACTAATCTTCCCAACCTGACCCCTAGCCATAATATGATTCATCTCTACCTTGGCAGAAACTAACCGAGCCCCCTTCGACCTAACAGAAGGAGAATCAGAACTCGTATCCGGCTTCAACGTAGAATACGCAGCAGGCCCTTTTGCTCTATTCTTCCTAGCAGAATACGCCAACATCATTATAATAAATATATTCACAGCTATCCTATTCCTAGGAACATTCCACGACCCTCACACTCCAGAACTATATACAACAAATCTCATTATCAAAACACTACTTCTCACAATATCCTTCCTATGAATCCGAGCATCCTACCCCCGATTCCGATACGACCAACTAATACATTTACTCTGAAAAAGTTTCCTTCCCCTGACACTAGCCCTCTGCATATGACACATCTCACTACCAATTATAACTGCAAGCATCCCCCCTCAAACGTAAGAAATATGTCTGACAAAAGAGTTACTTTGATAGAGTAAATAATAGAGGTTTAAACCCTCTTATTTCTAGAATAATAGGAATTGAACCTACCCTTAAGAATTCAAAGTTCTTCGTGCTACCATGTTACACTACAATCTACAGTAAGGTCAGCTAAACAAGCTATCGGGCCCATACCCCGAAAATGTTGGTTCATATCCTTCCCATACTAATAAACCCATCAATCCTTATTATTCTCCTAACAACCCTTATCCTGGGTACAATAATAGTAATTACCAGCTCTCACTGACTACTAGCCTGAATCGGCTTTGAAATAAACATAATAGCCTTCATCCCTATTATAATAAAAAACCCTAGTCCCCGAGCCACAGAAGCCTCCACTAAATATCTTCTAACACAAGCCACTGCCTCCGCACTGCTCATAATAGCAATCATTATTAACTTAATATACTCCGGCCAATGAACCGTCACAAAACTATTCAACCCAACAGCATCCACACTCATAACTGTAGCCCTAGCTATCAAACTAGGACTAGCTCCTTTCCACTTCTGAGTCCCAGAAGTAACACAAGGCATCCCCCTAGTCACAGGCCTAATCCTATTAACATGACAAAAGCTCGCACCTCTGTCAATCCTATACCAAATCTCACCATCAATTAATTTACACCTAATACTAACCATATCCTTACTCTCCATTTTAATTGGGGGCTGAGGTGGACTAAACCAAACACAACTTCGAAAAATCATAGCCTACTCATCAATCGCCCACATAGGATGGATAACAACCATTCTACTATACAGTCCAACCCTAACACTATTAAACTTGTTGATTTACATTACAATAACCTTCACCATATTCATATTATTTATCCAAAACTCAACCACCACCACACTATCACTATCCCAAACATGAAACAAAATACCCGTTATCACTACCCTTACCATACTTACCCTACTCTCAATAGGAGGACTCCCACCACTATCAGGATTTATGCCCAAGTGAATGATCATCCAAGAACTAACAAAAAACGAAATCCTTATTATGCCAACGTTCATGGCCATCACAGCACTACTTAACCTATACTTCTACATACGCCTCACCTACTCCACAGCACTAACACTATTTCCTTCCATAAATAATATAAAAATAAAATGACAATTCGACTCCACAAAACAAACCATTCTCCTACCAACAGCAATCGTAATATCCACAATACTACTACCCCTCACACCAATACTCTCAACCCTACTGTAGGAGTTTAGGTTAAAACTAGACCAAGAGCCTTCAAAGCCCTAAGCAAGTATAATTTACTTAACTCCTGCCTAATAAGGACTGCAAGACTATATCTTACATCAATTGAATGCAAATCAAACACTTTAATTAAGCTAAATCCTCACTAGATTGGAGGGATACATCTCCCACGAACTTTTAGTTAACAGCTAAATACCCTAATCAACTGGCTTCAATCTACTTCTCCCGCCGCGAGAAAAAAAAGGCGGGAGAAGCCCCGGCAGGATTTGAAGCTGCTTCCTTGAATTTGCAATTCAAAATGACTATTCACCACAGGACTTGGTAAAAAGAGGACTTCAACCTCTGTCTTTAGATTTACAGTCTAATGCCTACTCGGCCATTTTACCTATGTTCATAAACCGCTGACTATTCTCAACCAACCACAAAGACATTGGCACCTTATATTTATTATTTGGCGCCTGAGCAGGAATAGTAGGCACTGGCCTAAGCTTATTAATTCGCGCTGAACTAGGTCAGCCTGGCACACTAATCGGAGACGATCAAGTCTACAACGTATTAGTAACAGCCCACGCCTTTGTAATAATCTTCTTCATAGTAATACCCATTATAATCGGTGGATTTGGAAACTGACTAGTTCCCTTAATAATTGGAGCACCTGACATGGCTTTCCCCCGTATAAATAATATAAGCTTCTGACTACTCCCTCCTTCTTTCCTACTGCTAATAGCATCCTCAATGGTCGAAGCCGGTGCAGGCACAGGCTGAACTGTATATCCCCCTCTAGCCGGAAACCTAGCACATGCAGGAGCTTCAGTCGACCTTACCATTTTCTCTCTACACCTAGCTGGCGTATCCTCTATCCTCGGAGCCATTAACTTTATCACAACTATTATTAACATAAAACCACCTGCCATAACCCAATACCAAACACCTCTTTTCGTATGATCAGTCCTAGTCACAGCAGTGCTGCTCCTACTATCACTACCTGTCCTAGCAGCTGGAATCACCATGCTATTGACTGACCGAAACCTAAATACAACTTTCTTCGACCCTGCAGGCGGAGGAGACCCAATCCTGTATCAACACCTATTCTGATTTTTTGGTCACCCTGAAGTGTATATCTTAATCCTCCCTGGGTTCGGAATAATTTCACACATTGTGACTTATTACTCAGGAAAAAAAGAACCTTTCGGCTATATAGGAATAGTCTGAGCTATGGTATCTATCGGATTCTTAGGCTTCATCGTATGGGCGCACCACATATTCACAGTAGGAATAGACGTTGACACACGAGCATACTTCACATCAGCCACTATAATCATCGCCATCCCTACAGGGGTAAAAGTCTTCAGTTGATTAGCAACACTCCACGGAGGCAACATTAAATGATCTCCTGCCCTAATATGAGCCCTAGGCTTCATCTTCCTTTTCACAGTAGGTGGTCTAACAGGCATCGTCCTGGCCAACTCATCATTAGACATTGTCCTACACGATACCTACTACGTAGTTGCCCATTTCCACTATGTACTTTCAATAGGGGCCGTCTTCGCCATTATAGGAGGCTTTGTCCACTGATTCCCGCTATTCTCAGGGTACACGCTTAACTCAACATGAACAAAAATTCACTTTATAATCATATTCGTAGGCGTAAACCTAACATTCTTCCCACAACACTTCTTAGGTCTATCCGGCATACCTCGACGATACTCCGACTATCCAGACGCCTACACAATATGAAATACTATCTCATCAATAGGCTCATTCATCTCATTAACAGCAGTTATACTAATAATTTTCATCATCTGAGAAGCATTCGCATCCAAACGAGAAGTACTAGCAGTAGACCTCACCTCTACTAACCTTGAATGATTAAACGGATGTCCTCCACCATACCACACATTCGAAGAACCCGCATACATCAACCCAAAATGATCAAGAAAGGAAGGAATCGAACCCTCTCCCATTGGTTTCAAGCCAACATCATAACCACTATGTCTTTCTTTATAGATGAGATATTAGTAAAATCTTATATAACTTTGTCAAAGTTAAGTTACAAGTGAAAATCCTGTATATCTCTATGGCATATCCTCTCCAACTAGGCTTCCAAGATGCAACATCACCTATCATAGAAGAACTTCTACATTTCCATGATCACACATTAATAATTGTTTTCTTAATTAGCTCCTTAGTCCTCTACATCATTACCCTAATACTCACAACTAAGTTAACACATACCAGCACCATAGATGCCCAAGAAGTAGAAACTATCTGAACTATCCTTCCAGCCATCATCCTAATCTTAATTGCCTTGCCCTCTCTACGAATCCTTTACATAATAGATGAAGTTAATAACCCCTCCCTCACCGTAAAAACAATAGGTCACCAATGATATTGAAGCTACGAGTATACTGACTACGAAGACCTAAACTTCGACTCCTACATAATCCCAACATCAGACCTAAAACCAGGAGAATTACGACTACTAGAAGTAGATAACCGAGTAGTCCTACCCATAGAAATAACAATCCGAATATTAGTCTCCTCAGAAGACGTACTACACTCATGGGCCGTACCTTCCCTGGGCTTAAAAACAGATGCAATCCCAGGACGCCTAAACCAAACAACCTTAATATCAACACGACCTGGCCTATTCTACGGACAATGTTCAGAAATTTGTGGCTCAAATCACAGTTTTATACCAATTGTCCTGGAATTAGTACCCCTAGAAAACTTTGAAAAATGATCTACATCAATACTATAACATCATTAAGAAGCTAAACTAGCGTTAACCTTTTAAGTTAAAGATTGAGAGCCCAAACTCCCCTGTAATGGTATGCCACAACTAGATACATCAACATGACTCCTCACTATCCTATCTATACTCCTAACCCTATTTGTACTACTTCAACTAAAAATTTCAAAACACTCCCACTCCCCCAACCCCAAATTAGTACTAACCAAAACACAAAAACAACAAACCCCTTGAGACACCACATGAACGAAAATCTATTTGCCCCTTTCATAACCCCAGTTATAGTAGGTATTCCTATCACCACCCTAATTATTATCCTCCCATCCATTTTATTCCCAACACCAAACCGACTAATCAACAACCGCACAATCTCCATCCAACAATGATTAACTAAACTAACATCAAAACAACTAATAAGTGCACACAGCCCTAAAGGACAAACCTGATCTCTAATACTTATTTCATTATTCCTATTTATTGCCTCCACCAATCTTCTTGGAATATTACCCCACTCATTCACACCCACCACACAACTCTCAATAAATGTAGGAATAGCCATCCCCCTATGGGCTGGCACTGTTTTTACTGGATTTCGCAACAAAACAAAAATATCCTTAGCACACCTACTACCACAAGGCACACCCACCTTTCTTATTCCTATGCTAGTAATTATCGAAACTATCAGCCTATTTATTCAACCAGTAGCACTGGCCGTACGACTAACTGCCAACATTACAGCAGGTCACCTACTAATACATTTAATTGGAGAAGCAACCCTTGCACTAATAAATATCAGCCTACTTACAACCCTTATCACCTTTATTATTCTCACTCTATTGACCATCCTTGAATTCGCTGTCGCCTTAATCCAAGCCTACGTATTCACCCTCCTAGTAAGCCTATACCTTCATGATAACACATAATGACCCACCAGACCCACTCATATCACATAGTAAACCCCAGTCCTTGACCCCTCACTGGAGCTCTATCAGCACTTCTTATAACATCAGGCCTAATTATGTGATTCCATTTCAACTCAATAATCCTGCTAACTTTAGGCTTACTAACAAATATCTTAACAATATACCAATGATGACGAGACATTATCCGAGAAAGCACATTCCAAGGCCATCACACACCAACCGTCCAAAAAGGACTTCGATATGGAATAATCCTATTTATCATCTCAGAAGTCTTATTCTTCACAGGCTTCTTCTGAGCCTTCTACCACTCAAGCCTCGCTCCCACTCCAGAACTAGGTGGATGTTGACCACCAACAGGCATCCACCCCTTAAATCCCCTAGAAGTTCCCCTTCTCAACACCTCTGTGCTGTTGGCCTCTGGCGTATCCATTACCTGAGCTCACCACAGTCTAATAGAAGGAAACCGTAAACACATACTTCAAGCGCTCTTCATCACAATTACACTAGGTCTCTATTTCACCCTACTACAAGCATCAGAATACTACGAAGCCCCTTTCACAATTTCAGACGGAATCTACGGATCCACATTCTTCGTAGCCACGGGCTTTCATGGATTACACGTAATTATCGGATCTACCTTCCTCATTGTTTGCTTCCTACGTCAAATAAAATTCCACTTTACATCAAACCACCATTTTGGCTTCGAAGCCGCTGCTTGATATTGACATTTTGTAGACGTCGTATGATTATTTCTTTATGTATCTATCTATTGATGAGGCTCCTAGCTCTTTTAGTATTAATAAGTACAACTGACTTCCAATCAGTTAGTTTCGGTATACTCCGAAAAAGAACAATAAACCTCCTATTAACACTACTAACAAACACAACACTGGCCCTACTACTCGTATTTATCGCTTTCTGACTACCCCAACTAAATGCATATGCAGAAAAAACGAGCCCCTATGAATGTGGATTTGATCCTATAGGATCAGCCCGCCTACCTTTTTCCATAAAATTTTTCCTAGTAGCTATCACGTTCCTCCTCTTCGATCTGGAGATCGCCCTTCTACTTCCCCTCCCCTGAGCAATCCAAACAAATAATCTAAATACAATACTCACCATAGCCCTATTCCTAATCTCCCTACTAGCAGCCAGCCTAGCCTACGAATGAACTCAAGAGGGCCTAGAATGAGCCGAATATGGTATTTAGTTTAAAACAAAACAAGTGATTTCGACCCACTAAACTGTGATTAAACTCACAACTACCAAGTGACCTTAATCCATATAAATATCATTATAGCCTTTAGCATGTCCCTCGTGGGCCTACTGATGTATCGATCCCATCTAATGTCCGCACTACTCTGCCTAGAAGGTATAATATTATCACTTTTCGTCCTAGCAGCCCTTACAATTCTAAACTCCCACTTTACCTTGGCCAACATAATACCCATTATCCTCCTAGTATTCGCAGCCTGTGAAGCAGCTATCGGATTAGCCCTATTAGTCACAATCTCCAACACATATGGCACCGACTACGTACAAAACCTCAACCTCCTCCAATGCTAAAATTCATCATCCCCACAATCATACTAATACCCTTGACCTGATTATCAAAAAATAACTTAATCTGAATCAACTCCACAACCTACAGTCTATTAATTAGCTTCACAAGCCTACTCCTCCTTAACCAACTCAATGATAACAGCCTTAATTACTCCCTAATTTTCTTCTCCGACCCCCTTTCCACCCCACTTCTAATATTAACAATATGACTCCTTCCACTAATACTAATAGCAAGCCAATCTCACCTCCTAAAAGAACCACCCGTCCGAAAAAAACTCTACATTACAATACTAATTATACTACAAGTCCTTCTAATCATAACATTCACCGCCACCGAACTAATTCTATTCTACATTATATTCGAAGCTACGCTAATCCCCACCCTTATTATTATTACCCGCTGAGGTAACCAAACGGAACGACTCAATGCAGGACTGTATTTCCTTTTTTATACACTAGTTGGATCCCTCCCACTATTAGTAGCACTAATCTACCTACAAAACACAACAGGATCCTTAAATTTTCTACTACTACAACACTGAGCCCAACCACTGTCCACCTCCTGATCCAATATCTTCCTATGATTGGCTTGCATAATAGCCTTTCTAGTAAAAATACCCCTCTACGGACTACACCTTTGACTACCCAAAGCACACGTAGAAGCCCCTATCGCAGGTTCCATGGTCCTTGCAGCCGTATTACTAAAACTTGGAGGCTACGGCATGTTACGAATCACATCCATGCTTAACCCCTTAACAGAACACATAGCCTACCCATTCCTCATGCTCTCCCTATGAGGAATAATTATAACCAGCTCTATCTGTTTACGCCAAACAGACCTAAAATCACTCATCGCATACTCCTCAGTCAGCCACATAGCACTTGTCATTGCAGCCATCCTCATCCAAACCCCCTGAAGTTACATAGGGGCTACCGCCCTAATAATCGCTCACGGTCTCACATCCTCTATACTATTCTGTCTAGCAAACTCAAACTATGAACGTATCCATAGCCGAACCATAATCTTAGCCCGAGGCCTGCAAATTTTTCTACCACTGATAGCCACCTGATGACTACTAGCAAGCTTAACAAACCTTGCTCTACCCCCATCCATCAACCTAATCGGAGAACTATTCGTGGTCATATCAGCCTTCTCATGATCTAACCCCACCATCCTTCTAATAGGAACAAACATTGTAATCACCGCTCTCTACTCCTTATATATACTAATCATAACACAACGCGGCAAGCACACACATCACATTAATAATATTACTCCCTCCTTCACACGAGAACATGCCCTAATGGCCCTACACATCATCCCCCTCCTACTCCTATCACTCAACCCCAAAATCATCCTAGGCCCTCTTTACTGTAAGTATAGTTTAAAAAAATATTAGTTTGTGAAACTAATGACAGAAGGCCAAAACTTCTTACTTACCGAAAAAGTATTGCAAGAACTGCTAACTCATGCTCCCACACCTAACAGCTGTGGCTTTTTCAAACTTTTACAGGATAGTAGTTATCCATTGGTCTTAGGAACCAAAAAATTGGTGCAACTCCAAATAAAAGTAATAAACCTATTTACCTCCTTCGCCCTTCTCACACTACTAATTCTAACCACCCCAATCGTAATATCCACCACAAGCATCCACAAAAACAACAAATACCAGTCTTATGTAAAAAACATCGTCTTCTGTGCCTTCATCACCAGCCTAATCCCTGCAATAGTATACCTTCATACCAACCAAGAAGCACTCATCTCAAACTGACACTGAATTACTATCCAAACCCTCAAACTAACACTCAGCTTCAAAATAGATTACTTTTCACTCATATTTATACCAGTATCATTATTCATCACATGATCCATTATAGAATTCTCAATATGATATATGCACTCCGACCCCTACATTAATCAATTCTTTAAATACCTACTCCTTTTCCTCATCACTATATTAATCCTTGTTACAGCTAACAACCTCTTCCAGCTCTTCATCGGTTGAGAAGGAGTAGGAATCATATCCTTCCTACTCATCGGCTGATGATTCGGACGAACAGACGCAAACACAGCCGCCCTCCAAGCAATCCTATACAACCGCATTGGAGACATCGGACTTCTCGCATCAATAGCATGATTCCTCTCTAACATAAACACATGAGACCTACAACAAATTTTTATACTTAACCAAAACTCCCCGAACTTTCCACTCATGGGACTTGTACTAGCCGCAGCTGGAAAATCAGCCCAATTCGGACTCCACCCCTGACTTCCATCAGCAATAGAAGGCCCCACCCCAGTTTCAGCCCTACTCCACTCAAGCACAATAGTTGTAGCAGGAATTTTCCTACTTGTCCGTTTCTACCCTCTAATAGAAAATAATAAATTTATCCAAACAACAACCCTCTGCTTAGGCGCTATCACAACCTTATTCACAGCCATCTGCGCCCTCACCCAAAATGACATCAAAAAAATCATTGCTTTCTCCACCTCCAGCCAACTAGGCCTGATAATAGTAACAATCGGCCTCAACCAACCGTACCTAGCATTTCTACACATTTGCACACACGCTTTCTTCAAGGCTATATTATTCTTATGTTCTGGCTCCATCATCCATAACCTGAACAATGAACAAGACATTCGAAAGATGGGAGGACTATTCAAGGCCCTCCCATTCACCACAACTGCTCTCATCATCGGATGCCTTGCACTAACAGGAATACCATTCCTCACTGGATTCTACTCCAAAGACCCCATCATTGAAACTGCCACTTCGTCGTATACCAACGCCTGAGCCCTACTACTAACCTTAACCGCCACCTCCCTCACAGCTATTTATAGCACTCGCATTATCTTCTTCACGCTATTAGGACAACCCCGCTTCCCTCCCTCCACAACCATCAATGAAAATAATCCCCTATTAATCAACCCCATCAAACGCCTACTAATCGGAAGCATTTTCGCCGGCTTCATCCTATCCAACAGCATTCCTCCAATAAACACCCCCTTGATAACCATGCCCCTACACCTAAAACTGACTGCCCTTGCAATAACAACCCTAGGCTTCATCCTCGCATTCGAAATTAACACCCACACACAAAACCTAAAACACACATACCCATCAAACTTCTCCAAATTCTCCACCTTACTAGGATACTTTCCCACAATCATACATCGTCTGCCCCCTCACCTTGACTTGCTAATAAGCCAAAAACTAGCAACTTCCCTACTAGACCTAACCTGATTAGAGACCATTCTACCAAAAACCACAGCCCTTATCCAACTAAAAGCTTCCACACTAACCTCAAACCAACAAGGCCTTATCAAGCTTTATTTCCTATCTTTCCTCATCACCATCATCCTCAGCATAATCTTATTTAATTACCCCGAGTAATCTCTATAATAATTACAACACTAATAAATAAGGACCAACCTGTAACAACCACTAATCAAGTTCCATAACTGTACAATGCCGCAATCCCTGTGACTTCCTCACTAAAAACCCCAGAACCCCCTACATCACAAACAACCCAATCCCCCAGCCCACCAAACTCAAATACAATCTTCGCCTCCCCACTCTTTAAAACGTAAACTACAACTAAAAGCTCTACTACTAACCCTAAAATAAATGCTCCCAGTACAACCTTGTTAGAAACCCAAACCTCGGGATACTGTTCAGTAGCCATAGCTGTCGTATAACCAAATACAACTAATATTCCCCCCAAATAAACCAAGAATACCATTAAACCTAAAAACGAACCACCAAAATTTAAAACAATTCCACATCCAGCACCACCACCCACAATCAACCCTAAACCCCCATAAATAGGTGAGGGCTTTGAAGAAACCCCTACAAAACTAATTACAAAAAGAATACTTAAAATAAAAACAATGTATATTATCATTATTCTTACATGGACTCCAACCATGACTAATGACATGAAAAATCATCGTTGTTATTCAACTACAAGAACACTAATGACCAACATCCGAAAAACACACCCACTAATAAAAATTATTAATGACGCCTTCATCGACCTCCCCACCCCATCAAATATCTCTTCATGATGAAACTTCGGCTCCCTACTTGGCCTTTGTCTAATTATACAAATCCTAACAGGCCTATTCCTAGCAATACACTACACACCAGACACAACAACCGCCTTCTCATCAATCACACACATCTGTCGAGACGTAAACTACGGTTGAATTATCCGATATCTACATGCAAACGGAGCCTCCATATTCTTCATTTGCCTCTACGCCCACATAGGACGCGGCCTATACTACGGCTCCTACGCCTTTCAAGAAACATGAAACATTGGAGTAATCCTACTATTCACAGTCATAGCCACTGCGTTCGTGGGCTATGTCCTGCCCTGAGGACAAATATCATTCTGAGGTGCAACCGTCATCACCAATCTCCTATCAGCAATCCCATACATCGGTAATACCTTAGTCGAATGAATCTGAGGTGGTTTCTCCGTAGACAAAGCAACACTAACACGCTTCTTTGCCTTCCACTTCATCCTTCCCTTCATCATCCTAGCATTAGCAATCGTCCACCTTCTATTTCTCCACGAAACAGGATCTAACAATCCTACAGGCATCCCATCTAATATAGATAAAATTCCATTCCACCCCTATTACACAATCAAGGATATCCTAGGCGCCCTACTACTAATCCTAACCCTACTAATACTAACCCTATTTGCACCTGACCTGCTTGGAGACCCCGATAACTACACCCCAGCAAACCCCCTCAGCACCCCAGCACATATTAAACCAGAATGATATTTCCTATTCGCATACGCAATCCTACGATCAATTCCTAACAAATTAGGCGGAGTCCTAGCCCTATTACTCTCAATCCTAATCCTAGCCTTCATCCCAATACTCCATACATCCAAACAACGAAGCATAATATTCCGACCCTTCAGCCAATTCCTGTTCTGAGTATTAGTCGCAGATCTACTAACCCTAACATGAATCGGCGGCCAACCCGTGGAACACCCCTATGTAATCGTAGGCCAATTCGCATCCATCCTTTACTTTCTCCTAATTCTAGTTTTAATACCAACGGCTAGTCTTATCGAAAACAAACTCATAAAATGAAGAGTCTTTGTAGTATAATTAAATACCCCGGCCTTGTAAACCGGAAAAGGAGACAAACCACATCTCCCTAAGACTCAAGGAAGAAGTACTACACTCCACCATCAGCACCCAAAGCTGAAATTCTACTTAAACTATTCCCTGAAAAAGTATATTGTAGAGCATCACAAAACCACAGTATTATGTCAGTATTAAAAATAAATTATCCTATTACATATTATCATGTAATTCGTGCATGTATGCACTGCCACATGGCCAATATTGGTCCTGACTCATAAATTGTACCTATACATGCTATGTATAATCGTGCATTCAATTATTTTCACTACGGGAAGTTAAAGCTCGTATTAAATTTTATTTATTTTACATATGTACATAATAATCATTGATCGTGCATAGTACATGCTCTTAAATCAATTCAAGTCAACCGAATCTTATGGCCGCTCCATTAGATCACGAGCTTGGTCAGCATGCCGCGTGAAACCAGCAACCCGCTCGGCAGGGATCCCTCTTCTCGCACCGGGCCCATCAATCGTGGGGGTAGCTATTTAATGATCTTTACAAGACATCTGGTTCTTACTTCAGGGCCATGTCAGTTTAGAATCGCCCATTCGTTCCCCTTAAATGAGACATCTCGATGGGTTAATTACTAATCAGCCCATGCCCACACATAACTGAGGTTTCATACATTTGGTATTTTTTATTTTTTGGGGGGGGCCTGCATAGACTCAGCTACGGCCCGTGGGACGGGCCCTGTCGCGATCAAGCAAATTGTAGCTGGACCTGGATGTATTTGTTATTTGACTAGCACAACCAACATGTGCAATTAAATTAATGGTTACAGGACATAGTACTCCACTATTCCCCCCGGGCTCAAAAAACTGTATCTTTTAGGGGATCAAACCCCCCTCCTTCCATACAATACTAACGATCTGCTTAGATATTCACCACCCCCCTAGACAGGTTCCCCCCTAGATCCACGAGCCATTTTATTCATAAATCAATACTAAATCCGACACAAACCCAATAATGAAAATACATGAACGTTATTCCTATCCAATAA